ACTAGAAAGTTTCTCTGGTCCTTCGCTAATCGGGGCCAAAACTCCGGAAATTAGAAATGCGAAAATAGGAATAACACTTGATGTTATTAGAAATGCCCAGAAAATATCATATTCGTGAAGCAGAAACATAGATGCACTCCTATGAATGTGGAAAATATGCCGGATTAGTCAATTCAAATTGGAATTTTGAATTGATCCATAATCCTTTAGGCGAAATAACAATTCATTTTGATCGAACTTCTCCGTTTTTTTGTTGTGGGTTATGTCTCATTTCAAGATTTATCGATCGAAAGGAATCCCATTTAGACTTTCTTCGATTCAATCTTAGATTATATTTCGATATGATATAGACATATCATATTATTTATTATATGCTCTTATACAATTTTTTATTTATTTTTTTTATTTGAAATTCATTACATTAAGAATTAGGGCTATACGGACTCGAACCGTAGACCTTCTCGGTAAAACAGATCCAACTTATTATTATCGAAATGATTCGAACTGTTTCAAAGACCCAACATGCATTTTTTTTGCATTGGGCTCTTTCATCAACTGATATAAATATCAGTGAATCGGCCATATTTTTCTTGACAGAAAGATAACGAGATGGCTCCACATGCTCTGATTCATTATTTTTTTTGATCCAGAAGCAATACCAAAGTGTTTCAAAGAAGAGTTACCTTGACATAGGTCTGCCTACGGGCTAGATCAACCTAAGTGAAATGGAGTCTCTATCGCTCTGCTCTGCCCAAAGAGGGTCAAATATGAAACTTCATACACCTTAAAGTTCATAGGACGAAAAGATATTTTCTTTTTGAGTTCCTTATACTCATTTTGCCTAGCATTGAATCGACTGGGTATTCACCTTATCAATTAGCAAATCACTGCTGGGTTCTATTCGGCGCCTAATAAAATTGGCACCCGAATTTGACCAATCAAATATTTGTCAGGCTATTGTTCTCTTGTCCCCTCGAATTCATGGAGTAAGACATCGATTTATCAATCTCAATAAGATAAATTCTGTTGATTGTGTGATGGACTCCCCTGAAAAAACATTGGCGCGCGTGTAAACGAGGTGCTCTACCAACTGAGCTATAGCCCTTGCTTTGTTTTTGTGATAAATATTTTAATCTGTAGATAATTTCTTGTCAAGATGAATATCTCATGATCCGACAAAGACAAGATCTCTGATCTGTTTCCTGTCAAGGATAGGTATTGCTTATAAGTAAGATTCTATCTATAATCCATTAATGTGACAGGATCCTTTTGTTTCTCTTTGTGATGATAAATGACCTACTTAACCCAGTGGTTAGAGTATTGCTTTCATACGGCAGGAGTCATTGGTTCAAATCCAATAGTAGGTAGAACTTATTAGATACCATTGATTGCGGTATCTAATATTTCTACCCACCTTCCCTTTTTATTTTTATTGATTTGTTATCTTTTCCATACCGCCACCATTCTATTCGTATTTTATTTTTATTTTATTTTTTTTGTTGCATCAGAATCCGATTCAACTGGATTATATCCTATCGGCAAAACAAAACCAAAATAGGGTGTCTAACCAGAACTTCTTTTGATTATTCGGACGCAACAAACTAGTTACGAAATTGCATTGATAGCCTCCACCCGCGTCCTAGCTCGTCTGAGAGCTAAATTCGCCTCAATTGTTTGTCTTTTGCCTTCGGCTTTACTCAAGTTAGCTTCAGCTATTTCAAGAGTTTGCTGAGCTTCTTGCGGATCAATGTCACTACCCCTCTCCGCATCATTTACTAAAATGGTTATCTCATTATTGCCTATTCTAGCGAAACCGCCCATCAGAGCCATTGTTAACCATTGGTCGTTAAGACGTATTCTCAAAATACCTATATCTAAAGCCGTGGCAATAGGGGCGTGGTTTGGTAATACACCAATTTGGCCACTATTAGTGGATAAAATGATTTCTTTCACTTCTGAATCCAAAACAATTCGATTAGGAGTCAGTACACATAAATTTAAGGTCATTTCTTCAATTTGCTCTCCCCGTCTAAGTTTATAGCCTTCGCGGTAGCTTCATCGATGTTACCCACCAAATAAAAGGCCTGCTCAGGAAGACCATCTAATTCTCCAGAAAGGATCAGTTGAAACCCCCTAATTGTTTCTGTTAGACCAACATATTTTCCTGGAGAACCGGTAAATACTTCTGCTACGAAGAAGGGTTGTGATAAGAAACGCTCAATCTTTCGTGCTCTTGCTACGGTTAAACGATCCTCTTCGGATAATTCGTCCAACCCAAGGATAGCTATAATGTCTTGAAGTTCTTTGTAACGTTGTGAAGTTTGCTTAACTCTTTGCGCAGTTTCATAATGTTCCTTACCAACAATCCGAGGTTGGAGCATAGTTGACGTTGAATCTAAAGGATCTACGGCTGGATAGATACCCTTGGCAGCGAGTCCTCTTGATAGTACGGTAGTAGCATCTAAATGTGCAAATGTCGTGGCAGGAGCGGGGTCGGTCA